TTATTTAGACGCTAAGAACATTCGAGCTGATTGTACTAACATAAAGTTAGGTAAAATGTATTTAGATGCTACATATAGTAAAACCATAAGTAGAAGAAATGCGAATGATACTTGGTTTAAGAAATAAAATGGAACTAATTGTGGCATTATTTTCTAAAAATTATTAATAAGTTAAGGGAAATCTTCCACAGCAAAGCTGTAGATTTATTATAAATAATAAACCATATAATAGGGTTTATTATTTAGTTTCTTTTATTTTAGAAATATTGAGTCTGGTTAACCTGGACTTATAATTCAAGGTGTCTATCTTAAATACATTATTTAATGTTGTTATTGTGTGTTTATAAATATTATATATTAAATTAGTTGAAAAGGGCGCGAAGCGCCCCTCTTTGATAAAGGTCTTAGGTACTCTTAGGTTATTGAACGGGGCCCCACACCGGGACAGCCCTTTACCTCTTGAGGATCGAAGAGTTGACCTCCCAGGGGGGCTCCATACTATGTTATATAAACCCCATATTATGTTATATAAACTGTATAATTTATTATCAGTATTAAAGTAAAAGATAGTATAAAATAACATAAATTTTATCCAGGGCATTCGCCCTGTTATTAAATTTTGGATTTATAACTAAACTGTGGTTAAGCCCCAGTTCCGAAATTATTTCGGAATAGCAGTATTATTTTATTAGCCCCGGATCTATAGAACCCGGGTCAAAGGTTCCCATATTTAAGGTCCCGGCTATCGCCGGAGTTATGGCCTAAGGGCTTGCCTTAGGTTATAATATTATATATAAAATATATAATATTTGGGAACTCAGTCTTAGGCCAAATTATATTAAAGTGATAAACCACTTATTGTCTATGAATTAATGCCGAGTTTGGCATTGAGGCTGAGAGCGATTACGGCTGCTTCCTGTAAGGAGCCCTGAGCGTCCCTAATCTTTTAATATAATTACTGTTTTCTCTATTTAAGAAGTAACAATCTAAATTATAACTATGATTTTATCACTATTGGTTACACCTATTTTAGGTGTTATTGGTGTTATCTTATCTGGAGAAAATACTTCTTTACAGAAAAAGGTAGCTCTTACTAGTTCATTATTAACTTTTGTATTATCTTTAGTTCTTTGGGCTGGATTTGATTCTAATTATAATGGATTCCAATTTGTTAGTTCTTTCCCTACTGTAACTACTCAAGAAGTAGTAGGAGTAGATGGTATTTCTTTATTTTTTGTTTTACTAACTACACTTATTATCCCTATTTGTATTTTAGCTAGTTGGGAAAGTATTAAAACAGGAATTAAATATTTCTTAATCGCTTTCTTAGTTCTAGAAACTTTATTAATCGCAGTATTTGTAGTTCTAGATTTATTATTATTCTACATTTGTTTCGAAAGTGTATTAATCCCTATGTTCTTAATTATTGGTATTTGGGGTGCACGAGAAAGAAAAATTCATGCAGCTTACCAATTTTTCCTATATACTTTATTAGGTTCTTTATTTATGTTATTAGCTATTCTAGTAATTTATTTTGAAGTAGGATCAACTGATTACCAAGTATTAGCAGTAGCAGATATTAGTGAAACACGACAAAGAATTTTATGGTTAGGATTCTTCTTATCATTTGCGGTAAAAGTTCCTATGATTCCTTTCCATATTTGGTTACCTGAAGCTCATGTAGAAGCTAGTTTAGCCGGATCTATTATTTTAGCTGGAGTTTTATTAAAATTAGCTGGTTATGGATTCTTACGATATTCTATTGCTATTTTACCAGATGCTTCTGTATTCTTTACTCCTCTTGTTTATTCTTTAGCCGTTATTAGTATTATTTATTCATCTTTCACTACTTTAAGACAAGTAGATTTAAAAAAAATTATTGCTTATTCTTCTGTAGGACATATGAATATTACTTTATTAGGTTTATTTAGTAACACAATTCAAGGAATTGAAGGATCATTAATCCTTATGCTTGCTCATGGAGTAGTATCTCCTGCATTATTCATTTGTGTAGTAATTTTATATGATCGATACCATACTCGACTATTAAAATATTACCGAGGATTAACTCAACACATGCCTGTATGGTCTATTATGTTCTTCCTATTCACATTAGGTAACATTGCAGTTCCATTATCTGCCAATTTTGTAGGTGAGTTTATGACATTCACTGGAGCTTTCCAACAAAATCCTGTACTAACTGTATTAGGAGGTTTAGGAATGATTTTAAGTGCTGCATACGGTATCTGGTTATATAACAGAACTGCATTCGGTGCTCAAAGTCGATATTTAGCTCCAATGGGTGATATTAACCGACGAGAATTTATGACTTTAGTTCCATTATTATTCTTAATGTTTGTAATGGGAGTATTCCCTAACTTATTCTTAGAGCCTATGCATTTAGCAGTATCTAATTTATTAATTTAATTAATAACCACCCCCCCCTTAACTAAATACTTTATTAATAAATAACCACCCCCAAAATAAGACAATAAAAATACCCCATAAAACATAAAACAGGTAAAGAATACCAGCCACAATAAAAATAACGAATAAATAGATAAATAGAACAGAAGAAAAACATGGGAACCAGGGTATCGGCGAAGCCTATATTAAAGAAACGGAATATTAAGAAAATCAATATGAAAACCAAAAAAACATGAATTAACAAACAATCTTGAAAATTGAAATATCACTGCATAAAATCTAGGAGCCATACATCTATTACTAATAACTATGGGTTTTCTATTATAGGTTTATGGTCTGGGGGCGAAGCTCCCAGCACAAGAGGATACACTTGAGGGACGCGGACCTGAATCTAATTAGTAAATCCAAGTAACATAGTAATCCACCGACCTGAATATTTTGTATAAGTAATGGATTAAGGGGTTGTAACTTAATCGGTAAAGTTCCCGACTTTTAATCGGTATTATTAGGGTTCAAATCCCTACGACCTCAATTAATTTGTTCCTAATATAAGTAAAGAATAAATTTTTAAAAAGATCTGAACGTAAAACGTTTAGGATTTAAAAGGCCGGCCTTTGGCCGGTCCTTTGAGGAGTATAGTTAAGTTGGTTATAATTGGGATCTCCAAAATCTTTGTCGTGGGTTCGAATCCTACTACTCCTGGTTATAAAAGCCGACGGTGATCAAAGAACGCCTTAAGCACCCTTGGCTTTGTTCAGGTCAGAAGTTGCCCGAACAAGTTTTACCTAAGATCTACAAACCAGAAGTTGTTTATATTCGTGGGCCCGTACCCCTTGGGGCAGAGGCTGCCCCGGCGGGGCTAAAATTATTATAATATAAGAATAATAACCGCGCGGGTATAACCCGACGTTACCCAAGTGGTACGGAGATATTTACTCTCTGGGCTTTAACCAGTCTGGTAACTCAATCGGTAGAGTGATATGTTGATAACGTATAAGTTAGAGGTTCGATCCCTCTTCAGACTATAAAAATATTTAAGGTACAATAAAACTGGTGTATATACTTAAGGCCATTCTTAAACTATAGACCTTGACTCTTTGAGCTAGGTTTACCCAGGTTAAATCTCTAAGGTATATGGCTGACTGGTAAAGCATTTTACTTGAAATAAAACATATGTGGGTTCGATTCCTACTATACCTAATTATAATTATTGTAGAAGACATCCTTAATATTCTATTAATGGACCAGGATTTTGCCTGAAATTCAGGGACAAAGAGGTTATCCTAAGTATAATTAATTATTATTAAAAAGTCCCGGTAGCTTAAATGGTAGAGCGTACGACTGAAAATCGTAGTGAGGAAGTTCAATTCTTCCCCAGGACAACGATTATAAAGGTTATATTTATATATAATTATGAGACAAATATTTAATTCCAGTATATACATACAATTAAATATTTTAAATTGTATGTAAAAGTATAGAGTTTTTTAAATATAATTTTTAAAAAACACAGGAGGGCTACCCCCTGAATCCTTGACGGTGCCTTGCGCTTTCAAGACGAAATTAAACTTTTTTCAAACCTCGATTTTCGAGTTGTTATAATGAGACTTATAGGCTTAATGGTAACGGATGGCATCAGCTGTCTTGGGGCCAAACCCTGAAAAGGGCGAATTAATGGTTAAACCTTATAGGTTCCCAGGCTTGTAAGAATCAAGGTCAACTTAGTTGACCTTGATTATAGTATTACATTTATAAAGTTAACTACAAATAAACATAATGAATTTATCGATGGTATTATTTCTTATTGGTATTCTAGGATTTATTCTTAACCGAAAAAATATTATTCTAATGCTAATCTCCATCGAAATTATGCTATTAGCTGTAACGCTATTAATTATCTTAAGTTCATTTAGTTTTGATGATATTCTAGGTCAAACTTATGGTATTTATATCATTGCGATCGCAGGAGCAGAATCAGCTATTGGACTAGGAATTCTAGTTGCATATTATAGATTAAGAGGTAGCATCGCTATTAAAGCATATGTATTTAGCTATTATTACACTACCTCTATTATCAGCTACTGTAGCTGGATTTTTAGGGAGAAAAGTTGGTAAAACTGGTAGTCATTTAATTACTTGTAGTTCTCTAGTTTTAACAGCTTTATTTGCTTTAGTTGCTTTTTATGAAGTAGGATTATGTCAATCACCAGTTTCTATTAAATTAATGAGCTGGATTGATTCTGAGTTCTTACTAGTATCTTGGGGATTTATTTACGATAGTTTAACTGTATCTATGTTACTACCAGTACTTATTGTATCGGCTTTAGTACATATTTATTCTACAAATTATATGAGTGAAGATCCTCATAATCAAAGATTCTTTGCATATCTATCTATGTTCACATTCTTCATGTTAATGTTAGTAACAGGTGATAACTATTTAGTAATGTTTATTGGTTGGGAAGGAGTAGGTATTTCATCTTACCTATTAATTAACTTCTGGTTTACAAGATTACAAGCTAATAAAGCAGCTATTAAAGCTTTAGTTATGAATAGAGTAGGAGATTGGGGGTTCAGTATTGGTCTTTGGGCTATTTTCTGGACTTTCGGTAACCTTGATTTTTCAACAGTATTCTCACTGGCTCCATTTATTAACGAAGAATTAATTACAATTATCTCAATTTGTCTATTAATTGCTGCTATGGGTAAATCTGCTCAAATTGGTCTTCACACTTGGTTACCTGACGCAATGGAAGGACCTACACCAGTTTCAGCATTAATTCATGCAGCTACTATGGTAACTGCAGGAGTTTATTTACTTCTACGATCTTCTCCTATTTTAGAATTTGGATCAACAGCTTTAATTTTAATTACATGGGTAGGTGCATTAACTGCATTCTTTGCAGCAACTACTGGATTATTACAAAATGATTTAAAACGAGTAATTGCTTATTCAACTTGTTCTCAATTAGGTCTTTTATTCTTAATTTGTGGATTATCTCAATATAATGTAGCATTATTCCATTTAGTAAATCATGCATGGTTTAAAGCCCTATTATTCTTATCTGCTGGTTCTGTTATTCATGCAATGAATGATGAACAAGATTTAAGAAAATTTGGTGGATTATCTAGATTATTACCATTTACATACTCTATGATGGTTATTGGATCTTTAAGTTTAATGGCTTTACCATTCTTAACAGGATTCTATTCTAAAGATTTAATTATTGAATTAGCTTATGGACATTACAGTTTCTCAGGTAATTTAGTATATTGGTTAGCTTCTGTAGCTGCAGTATTTACAGCTATGTATTCTATCCGATCTTTATATTTAACTTTCTTAGGTTACCCAAATGGATCAAAAATCAATTATCAAAATATCCACGAAGCTCCACTAATTATGGCTATTCCATTAGTAGTATTAGCTGTATTTAGTATTTTCTTTGGTTATGTAACTAAAGATTTATTTGTTGGAATGGGTACAGATTTCTATAATAATGCATTATTTATTCATCCTAACCATTCTATCTTAGTAGATACTGAATTCGGACTTCCTATGTCTATGAAATTCTTACCATTAATTGGTAGTCTATTAGGAACTTTTGGAGTTTTAGCTATTTATTGGATTTTCGATTCATTACCTAACCAATTTATTAGTACTAGTTTAGGTCGAGGAATTTATCGATTCTTTAACCAAAAATACTTCTTTGATAATATTTATAACAATTTTATCTTAAATAAATTATTAGGTTTTGGTTATACAACTAATAAAATCCTTGATAGAGGTGCAATTGAATTAGTTGGACCTTATGGATTAGTTAATGTATTTAAATCTGCTTCTAATAAAGTTGCTTCATTAGATTCTGGATTTATCCCTACATATGCTATGTATATCTTCAGTGGTTTAATTCTATTTATTACTTTAATCTTCTTTATTGGGGACCCAAGACTATTTGTTCTACTATTATGGGCAGTATTCTTATTACCTAATAATACTAACTCTACTCAAAAATAATAACCCCCCCCTCTCCCTCGATATCATAATTAATACCTTCTCGTGGTGATATTGTAAGTACCATTAATATATGGGAAACTAAATTAATTAAAATTATATTACCTTGAGGTAGGCCCTTCTAAGTAAAAGTTACCCGAGGCCTAAAGTTCTATATTAGAATAATATATATAATAAAGGATTTTATACAGAGGTATTCATAATGCCTATATAAATTACACAGTCGAAAATGGTTAATCCTTGGTTAAGCTGGCTGAAGGCGCAGCCCTTTGTGGAGCCCTCCTGATTCTGGCTCCATCTTAAATGAATAGAGTGGGACTCGAACCCACAAGGATTATTAAATCCATAGTTTAGCAAACTACTTCCTTACCGATTCGGTCATCTATCCGAAAATCCATCGAAATAATCGAAGGGTCCAGCCTGTACTTAAATAGGAGGCCAAATGGGCATTATAAATATAACACCATTATATGGTTACTTGAATGATTTAATCATCTAAGATGATAGGGAATAGTAGAATCGAACTACTGCCAGTTATGTGTAAGATAACCACTCTACCATTAAGCTAATCCCCTTGTGGTACAAGACATATAATATATTTGTTACTTATATTAATATATTTTAAAGTTTTCATTATCGAGGTAATTATTGTTTTATCAATAGGTTGTAATTTAGTAGCCTAGATGCAAAGCTTTCTAAGCTTAGAAGGTCCAGGCAGCTGTTGGGAGGAAAGATTTAACCCGTTTAAACCTGAAAATAAGAATTTCTTTATATTAGTCTAAGTAAAGGGTCTAAAGTAAAGGGTGAAAACCCGGAATCGAACCGGGAACCGTTAGTACCACAAACTAATGTTCTGCCGATTGAACTATTCCCACCTACAATTATTATACAGCGTTTCAGAGGAGTTGAACCTCTACCAACAAGAGCCGAAATCCTGTACTCTACCAATTAAGCTAGAAACGCTCTGAAAATATAGTTATGAGTATAAATAACCCTAAATATATGTAATATACTAGCCTGTGCTATATATGCAAGATTAATAATCTTTTTTAAAACAAATGCTTTGTACTTAAACTCTAAAATATCTAGAATCGGGGCCGCAGAGCGGCCTCTGTATATTTGCAGCTCCGCGGTTTGATGAACCTTATTATTACTTATAAATTGATCATATTACACTAATCCATGCACACGGTCCATTTTTAATAAAAGACGAATTAGCCACGCCGGGCTGCGCCTGTCGCTACCTAAAGGTATTGAGGCCAAGTCGCGGCCCTCAAGGTTTAAAAGTATAAGTAATATATTAATATTAAATAAAAGAAAGCAAGTGTAGCATAATTGGCTAATGCCCCTACCTTCCAAGTAGACTACTGCGAGTTCGAGTCTCGCCACTTGCAATTATACAGTTAAAAAAGGGTATGTATATATTTATAGTATTTACTATATAAATAATGATATTTATAGACGAGGCAGGTGGGACTTGAACCCATATCCACTTACGTGACAAGTAAGGACTCTACCATTAAGCTACTGCCCCTAAATTTACCTAGAGCCCTAAGGGTCGACCTTTACACCTATAGTCTGACCGTCTTACGAACCCTTGCCCAAATTATAAGGCATGACCTTTTACAGATAAATTAAATATTACGATTGGCAGGACTTGAACCTGCAAGGTATTACTACCAGCTGAACCTAAATCAACCATGTTTGCCAATTTCATCACAATCGTTAATGGAAATGTTACTTATATAATATTATAAAATAAAATTAATAGTTAGGGGTCCCGATCACCTCGATAAGACAGTGTATTCTTTCAGGTCGGTATTTATAAGACGGGTTTATGATAATTACTCACCCCAGGTTTCGATCCTGGATTTGGGTATTAGAAGTACCCTGTTCTTCCTTTGAACTAGGTAAGCGAAAGTTTAAAGATACGATTAATTAAGCCACCGGGCCAGGGGTGCCCAAAGTAAAGATATTACCAGATATTCTATCGGACCTTCTGTATTTATCTTTAATATAGGGATTATATCAGGTTGGTAAGATTTGAACTTACACTATTTTACACCCAAAGTAAATGCCTTACCAGATTAGGCTACAACCTGTTTATAACCCAGGTATATACATGAACCTGGGGCTTATAAATTGGAGTTACCGAGACTCGAACTCGGACTACTCGTATGCAAAACGAGCCCTCTACCATTTAAGGGATAACCCCGATGAACTCGAGAACAAATTATAATACTATTATATTAGATCGTTAAAGGACCATCAGGTGGTCCTTATTATATAGACCTAGTGGTCTTTAATTAGGTTCGTTATTTGTTACTTATATAATATTAAAATAGACTAGCCCGCGGAGCAGCGTAGCTGCTCCGCGAGTCCGACCCGCGCGCAGAACGCGCGCGGGGCTAGGGTCAAATTATATAAATTATATTTTAATAAGGAGTAAATTCTTGAATTTAATTTAGGTATAAATTAGACCTTCTATACTTCAATATAACCTAGGGGTATTTAGCAAGTATTTAATCAGGCATCCTGCTGTTCATCGAAGCACTTCAAGGATAAACAATTATATGGCTTTACCAAATATAATTTATTTTATAAGTTAACAATGTAAAAGTATATACTATTTAATAAATTTTTTGAATATCTTAAACCGGAATACAATGCTGTTATAGTTCAAAGGTAGAACGGTAAACTGTTAATTTATGTATAGAGGTTCGATTCCTCTTAACGGCTATATAAAATTCCATAGTGGTTATACCACCTAAATAAACAATTTAAAATTTATTTAATAAATATTGGAAAATTTCTTTAATTCTTGAACTGACAACGTTAAATCTATTAGTCCCGGGTTTCCGGGGACTAATTTTTGATAAGTTAGTTTAGGGTTTATTAATAGGTTAAGTCTCAGGTGACACGCCTGGAAACCTAAGATTAAATATTTTAGATTCATGATATAATATACGCCTTATATAGTATATTATATTATACCCATATATCGTTATAGTAATTCATACGATTAGAAAAATAAGAATCGCGAAGTGGTCTTTACCTCTTTCCCTGATTATAATCGAGGGCGATTTAGATAATTCATGGGTGTATGGGATTATATCCTAAATGAATTTTATAATTTCCGAGGAAGTTATAAATTAGCTCTAGAGGCAGATTTATGTCTTTAGAGTGCGGACATAGTCCGGGCCCTAATTTAATAGGGAATTTTTAGTTTACATGAACGCAATTCTATTAGATCTGTTGGCTTTTGGTTCAGTATTATCAGGTATTTTAGTAATTACATCACGAAATCCTGTTATTTCTGTTTTATTTTTAATTTCTACTTTTGTTAATGTTGCTTGTTATTTAATTTTATTAGGAATTAATTTTATTGGGCTTACATATTTAATTGTATATGTAGGAGCAATTGCTATTTTATTCTTATTTGTTATTATGATGTTAAATATTAAATTAGTTGAATTACAAGATTCTTCAGAAGATTATTCTAACCCATACCCATTAGCTTTTGTATTAGGTACTTTATTTGTTAGTGGTTTAAGTTTAACTAACTCAAATTTTTCTAAATTTGATTTACCTTCAATCTTTGATTCTATTAACTTATTATCATTTAAATCTGATGCATTGGAAACATTAACAGTTAGTCATACAAATTGGGATAGTGTATTTGTATCTATGGATCAAATCAACAGTATTGGTCAAGTATTATATACATCTCATGCATTATTCTTAATTATTGCGAGTATGATTTTATGTTTAGCTATGGTAGGACCGATTGTTCTTTGTTTAAAACCAACTAAACGAATTAGTTAATATTATTAATAAATTGGTACCAGGCACAGCTTGGGTCCTATACATTAATTATAAGCGTGTTTAACTCGTTTAATATTAAAATATGGTTAATAACCAACTAAATAAATCCACTAAGCTTTAATAGCTTGATGACAATAGAATTAATAATAAGTTAAATCTTTTGATCAAAGGCAGTTTATATTTACCTGGTTCTGAAATTTAGGTATGTTTTGCTTACCCTAGATTATGAATTTAGTCAGCGGGCAGTTTTGCTACCCTACAGGACCATCAAAGATTAACTTATTATTCATGTATTATAATTTACTCATGTTATTATCATTTATTGAGGTACTTATTGTTATTGTACCATTATTATTATCTGTAGCTTTCATGACAATTGCGGAACGAAAAGCTATGGGTTCAATGCAAAGACGATTAGGTCCTAATCGAGTAGGATACTACGGTTTACTACAACCATTTGCAGATGCATTAAAACTATTTGTTAAAGAATCAGTAATTCCTGCTCATTCGAATAAAGCTTTATTCTTATTAGCGCCTGTAATTTCTTTAATTACTAGTTTATTAGCATGGGGAGTAGTTCCTTTCGGTGCAGGATTAACATTATCAGATCTTAGTCTAGGTATTTTATATCTATTAGCTGTAGGTTCTTTAGGAGTATACGGAGTAATTTTTGCAGGTTGGTCTGCCAACTCTAAATATGCTTTCTTAGGAGGATTACGAAGTACTGCTCAAATGGTTAGTTATGAGGTTGTAATGGGATTAATTATTCTTACTGTAGTATTATTAGTAGGATCATTAAATCTAACTAATATTATTCAAGCCCAAATTAATGTTTGGTATATTATTCCATTATTACCACTTTCTCTAATGTTCTTAATTTCAGCAATTGCTGAAACTAATAGAGCTCCTTTTGATTTACCTGAGGCGGAATCTGAGCTAGTAGCCGGATTCTTTACTGAGCATTCTTCTGTACCTTTCGTAATGTTCTTCTTAGCCGAGTATGCTTCTATTATTTTAATGTCTACATTTGTAGTAATGTTATTCTTAGGAGGATACTTAATTCCTTTCGTATCTTTTGAAAACCCAACATTCTTCTCATTCGAAGGATTAGCATTAGGTCTTAAAACTTCTTTAATCCTATTTATTTATATCTGGGTACGGGCATCATTCCCAAGACTACGATATGATCAATTAATGAGTTTCACATGGACAGGAATGTTACCATTAACTCTAGGATTTATTATTTTAGTACCATGTATCTTAATGGCTTTCGAAATTGCTTAATGATCAGGATACCTGACAAATAGTCTTACCAGATATTACCTGGTAAACTATGTCTAATTTATCTAACCAATATTAATAACCACCCTATAATTAAAAGGGTATAGCATAATCCAAGGGGTCTAGTATAATCCAAGGGGTATAGTATATATGACTATTGGTTAAGGATATTACATTTATAAAAGATGTGAATTAGTTTCATTGATAAATTAAAGAATAGTACATATATATTTAAATTAATTATAATATAGTATTATCTCCTTTATTTTAGTTAATTGGGGTGGTTATTTATTTAATTAATATAAAACCTTAATAAGATATAAAATCTTATTTAGGGTTACTTACTGTAAATTATTTAGTCGATGCTGTTTTATTTTCATCTGCTGCTAAATCCATTAAAGTATTCTCAATAATACCTACTGCAGGAACAATAATTAAGAACCAACCAAAGTAGAATGCTGTTGCAAATTGTCCTAAAGTAATAAATGGCTCTTCAACATGTTGTCCTCCACACCATAATAAGATTAAGAAATCTACTACTAATAGCCAGAAAGCTAATTTCATTAATGGTCGGAATGCTGATCCTCTAACTCTAGAAGTGTCTAATACAGGCATAGCTAATAGAATTAATAGAGAACCGAACATAGCAATAACTCCTCCTAATTTATCAGGAATAGATCGTAAAATAGCATAGAAAGGTAATAGATACCATTCTGGTACAATAGATGCAGGAGTTTGCATTGGGTTAGCTGGAATATAATTATCAGGATGACCTAATTTATTAGGTGCATAGAATAAGAATAAAGCTAATACTAAGAAGAATAAGAAAATTGTTACTAAATCTTTAAATACGTAATAAGGATGAAGATAAACCATATCAGTATTTGCTGTAATTCCTAGTGGATTATTAGATCCATTTTCTTCTTTAGCAATTAAATGCATTAAAGATAAAGCTGCTAAGATGAATGGTAATAAGTAGTGAAGACTGAAGAATCGGTTTAATGTCGCATTATCTACAGAGAAACCTCCCCAGATGAACTCTACTAAATCCTTACCAATCCAAGGGATAGCCGATAATAGATTAGTAATTACAGTTGCTCCCCATAAAGACATTTGTCCCCAAGGTAAAACATAACCTAGGAATGCTGTTGCCATCATTAAAATTAAGATGATAACACCAATACTCCATACTAAAGCTCGAGGAGCTTTGTATGAACCATAGTATAATCCTCTACCGATGTGTAAATAAACAAATAAGAAGAAGAATGAAGCAGTATTAGCATGAAGATATCTAATCATCCATCCGTAGTTAACATCTCTCATAATATGTTCTACACTAATAAAAGCTAGATCGATATTAGGTGTATAATGCATAGCTAAAGTTACTCCTGTTACAATTTGGATAACTAAACATAAAGCTAGTAAAGATCCAAAATTCCAAGCATAATTAAGATTAGAAGGTTGAGGTGAATCAATAACGTAACTATTAGCAAGACTTAAAAGGGAATGACTCTTTAGTAATTTCATTAAAAATAAAATTAATTTAGACTGATAAGAGGAGTTACCTCAATTTATCGAAAATTCCATTACAATATAAATCTATTGTAATTAATCTTTAGACTACAAGTAATAAAATTACCAACTATTCATACTTAATTGGCATGAATCTTTAGGATTATTTCAAGAGTCTTAAGATTTAGGTCTACAAGAATAAATTTATTCAATATCAAAAAATATTGGCCGTGTGATGGCAAATACAGAGGGTAAATCCCCTTATTATAAATTTATTAATTAATAGACCGACCAACAGGCCATGAGCCTAAACCCATAAAGCCTGAGCCGGCCACACCTAAAGTGTGGCCAGGATAATAAAACATGTAAAATGCAAACAAAATATACAATGAGCCCTACGGGAGGTCGACCCTTCGACCCTCAAGGGGTAAGGGCCATCCCTCGGGTAAAGTTTTAGTCCAGGTGTCCGTTAAGACTTGAGTCGGAAGTCCGACCCTGAAATATTCACCTTATTAACAAAATATATTTTAAAAAGACAAAGCCTAATAATTTTATTTTTAAACCTTACTTATATTTATATTAATAATTGCCAATAGTTATTAATAGGTATTAAGTCTAATAAATGGAGTATTTAAATCCTTTCCTCCGGGGTCTAAGATCGCGCACCCTTGGTTTAATTTGCCTTTATAAATCGTGATATGAGGCCGCTGTTATTATTATTAGAGTAGTAAATATAATTAATATAGAACTTATAATATAATATCCTTTAATAATTAAAAGAGGGTATTAATAAGGGGGGGGGGTTATTAATTTAAATTAATTTTAGAAGTCGTAGGGTCTTTAGTAAATTTAAGAGCTCCTTTCGACCATTCATATACAAATCCGATTGTTAAAATAATTAAGAAAAGAATTACAATCCAGAATCCCATTGTAGAAATCTCATATAAAGACACTGCGAAAGGAAATAAGAATAAAACTTCTAGATCGAATACAATAAATAAAATAGCAACAAGATAGAATTGTACAGAGAATTTTTGTCGAGCATCTCCTAGAGGTGTAAATCCACACTCATAAGGTGATACTTTTTCACTGTAAGGTTTATTAACAGCTAATAATTGATTCACTACAAGTAAAACTAAAGTTAAAACAGGAATGAATAGGATAAATAATGTTAATGTATTCATTACCAATAAAATAGATTTAGAGTGATTAGGTGAACACTGTTTAATAATGGTGTTGGGTTAATAATAAAGAAAATTAATAGAAGAGTAATTGTAGCAATTACTAAACTACTTGAAGTAGCTAATTCTCCTTTATTTGTTTGAACTGTTTCAGTCACATTTAAAGGATCAAAATGAATTACTTTAATAACTCTTAAATAATATGCTGCACTAACAACACTTACTAAAATAGCTACAAATGCTAAGAAGAAGTTTCCATTATGAGTTGCTGCGTATAAAACCATCTGTTTACCAAAGAATCCTACTAATGGAGGAATACCTGCCATAGAGAATAAACAAATTGCAAGACTTAATCCTAGTAAAGGATTTGCTTTAAATTGACCTTTTAATTGGTTAATATATTGAATTGGAGAATAAACAGATAATCCTTTAGTTTGTAATAAGTAACCAAATGCTACTAAAATGAAGAATACATTAATATTTGTTAATGTATACTGGATTAAGTAGAATAAGAATGATTCTACTGATTCTTCGTTATTAATAGCTAATGCTAATAGTAAGAATCCTACGTGAGAAATAGTACTATATGTTAATAATCGTTTAATTCTATATTGAGCTAATCCACCGATAGTACCAACTAGAAGTGATAATAATGAACTAATTAATAATAAATATGTCCATGAAGACCAATTAGCTAATTGAGTAAATCCTTGGAATTCTAAGATGAATACTAAGAAAGCAATTTTTGGCATAGTTGTTAGCCAAGTAGTTACTACTGTAGGTACTCCATCATATACATCCGGAGCCCAGTTATGGAATGGAGCTGCAGATACTTTGAATAGTAAACCTACCATAATTAGTAATACACTAATTTCAATAGCAGTATTTGCTGTTGTTGTAGAACATAACATATATAGTCCTTCAAAACTTGTAAGTCCTGTGAAACCATATAATAAACTACTTCCTAATAAAATTAAAGCTGAAGATAAACTTCCTAATAAGAAGTATTTTAATCCAGCTGCTGTAGCAGATTCAGATTCTCTATAAATAGTTGCTAAAATATATACAGCAAAACTTTGTAGTTCAATAGATAGGAACATAGATACTAAGTCACTACTTGAAATTAAACTACTCATTCCTAATACAGAGAATAAAGCAATTAGAGGATATTCAGCTAATACTGATAATCCTTTACTCTTATTTACTAAAGTTGAATTTGATCCATTAGATGGTAAAGTTTGTGCTCCACCAGCTCTTGCACTTAATAAAAGCACTAAAGCTCCTACTAAATAAATGAATACATCAATACTTTGAGTAATAGTTGTAACTTGAAATAATCCACCGAATACTCCTACTCCAGAACCGATTAAATCAATATAAAGTGAATTATATGATAATAATGCAGAGAAAAGTAGTAGAATAATTGTAATTCGGTTAAAATAAATCGCAGGGATTCGAAGGGAAAATAGGGCAATCGCTAAAATCATGGTTAATACACCGAATAAAACCATTACTCACTTAACAACCTGGGGTGACCCAACCCCAGATACAGAATAAATCTGATCTGAGGGTTTTATTTGGTTTAAACCAAAATTAATGATAATATAAATTAATTATATTACTTATACTATAGGATATAGACCCTTTATAAGTTTTAATATACAAATTTGTATATCCTTCATGATATTATAAATCAACTATTTAGTTTCCCATCAATTTATGGTACTTATAGAATCTACCGCGAAAAGGTAAGTTGACCCCTTAATTAATATAAGGTTATACAATATTATATATTGTATTTAAGATTCCGGGGGGGTTATATTTACAATTTAATTAAGATTGAGTTGGTAATGAGTTTACAGTGTGGAATGATGGTGGGCTAGTTAAAGACCATTCTAATGTATTAGCTGTAGAAGTTGCTCCGATTGCTCGTGAACTACTAAAGAATTGAGGTACGTACCAATAGTTATTAGCTAAGTTATATTCTTGTCGAGCTAATAGATCATATAATGCGTACAGGAATACTAATGAAGCTACAATAGAAATGATAGATCCAAAACTAGATACTAAGTTCCATCCTGAGTATGCATCTGGGTAATCTGGGATTCTTCGAGGCATTCCTGCTAGCGAGTTCTATTTATCATTATTGTCCAATGAAAATATCTAAAAATGGGATATGATAAATAGGTCCAAGATCTTTCGATATCGGCCGGACTATATCTTCACCCGTCTATGGTTAACGGGGCATCACGTGTAGTCTCTGAGGAACCCTAATTGTTAATCAGGTTTCCTGCTGATTGTCCATTGTAACATATCCAAGATTGTTACCATTTAGGTACTTGGATCTTTAGGAGTTTCCAGCATATAGTGATGTACTTATGAAATATTACTATTCCAATAGGCCTAGCTAAAGTTGACCTAGCATATGTTGAGGGAAGAATGTTAAGTTAACTCCAATGAATAGACTCCAGAAGTGGATTTGTCCTAATAATTCATTGTAAGTTTTACCAGTAATTTTACCAATCCAGTAATAGAATGCAGCAAATAATGCAAATACTGCTCCCATAGATAATACGTAATGGAAATGAGCAACTACATAATAAGTATCATGTAGAGCTACATCCATAGATGCATTAGCTAACATTACACCTGTTAAACCTCCAAGTGTGAATAAAGCTAAGAATCCTAATGCGAATAACATAGGAGTTGTAAATCGGATACTTCCTCCGTATAGAGTAGCAAGCCATGAGAAAATTTTAATACCAGTAGGTACTGCAATAATCATTGTAGCTGCTGTGAAGTATGCTCGAGTATCTACATCTAATCCTACAGTATACATATGGTGAGACCATACGATGAATCCTAATACACCAATAGATAACATAGCATATACCATACCTAAGTAACCGAAAATAGGTTTACCACAGAAAGTAGATACTACGTGGCTAACAATTCCGAATCCAGGGATAATTAAAATATAAACTTCAGGATGTCCGAAGAACCAGAATAAATGTTGGTATAATAGAGGATCTCCTCCACCTGCTGGCTCGTAGAATGAAGTATTAAAGTTTCGATCTGTTAATAACATAGTAATTCCTCCTGCTAATACAGGTAAAGATAGAAGTAATAGAACTGCTGTAATTAATACAGCCCATACAAATAGAGGCATTTTATGGAATGACATTCCAGGAGCTCTCATATTAATAATTGTTGTAATAAAGTTCATTGCACCTAACATAGAAGAAATACCAGATAAATGAAGACTGAAAATAGCTAAATCTACAGATCCACCAGAGTGAGAAGCAATACCTGATAATGGAGGGTAAACTGTCCACCCAGTACCTGCTCCGTTTTCTACGAAAGCACTAGCTACTAAAAGAATTAAAGAAGGTGGTAATAACCAGAATGAAATATTATTTAATCGAGGGAAAGCCATATCTGGAGCTCCAATCATTAAAGGAACAAACCAGTTACCGAAACCACCAATCATTGCAGGCATTACTAAGAAGAAAATCATTACAAATGCGTGAGCAGTTACAATTACATTATATAATTGATGATCACCATGTAGATATTGGATTCCAGGACCAGCTAATTCTAGTCTAATTAACATAGAAAAAGCAGTACCAATCATACCCGCAAAAATAGAGAAGATGATATATAAAGTACCAATATCTTTAGCATTTGTTGAGAACAGCCATCTAACCATATTAGAAGTTGTTATTATCCTTTTTTTTATTATTACTTATATTAAGAACAAGATAATAAAGGTTTTACAATGCTATACTATATAAATAAGCAAAAGCCTCATACATTAATGTGGGCAAGAGGGCCTTCGGCCATCTTTGCTTACAGGGCCGTTTCTTGTGGGTTGACCTGTAGAGCTTCTAGTTAACTAAATATTCTATTATAGCCGAGGGCCTCCGGCCCCCCGCAAGAGCCCGCTCCGCGGGCCCTCGCCTTATTTAAATCATAATCGATTATTAATTAAAGGTTTTGAATATGCCAAGGCAAATTATCATAAAGACATTTGCCTTGAACAATAAATAATATACTTACTGTGGGACTCGAACCCACAAGCCTCTCGGCACCGAAGTTTAAATTCGGAGAGTTTACCAATTTCTCCAAGTAAGCAAAAGGTCCAACGCCGACTATGTCGGCGATGATCCATAGGGTTGCCTTACATTAATAGGTAAATCCGCAAAGCGGATACTTAATAATATAATCCCTCGATCTTATATAGATAACCTATTTAAGGCCTAGGAGTCTGACCTCGGGCAATTTATCCCGATTAAGGTAATATTACCGGGAGGGAGATTTGAACTTCCAAGCTTTATGTATGAGATAAACATTTTACCATTAAATTATCCCGGCCATTAAATATTTGTTTCTTTTATTTATAATAATTGCAAGTTAACTCAGTTTAAACCAAATAAAGGCGGCACAGCCGCCCTTTGCTTTAACGTAAGTCTAAAGCTCAAAAGCTTGATCAAGAGCTATGCCTCCTTGAGTTACTTTATATAATTAATAAATCTTAGAGATAAATAAGCCGGATTTTGTTATTAAGTTAATGTATCTGTATTTAATATTATTGTATTAAATAAAAGGCTGAAGGTTGCGCCTTCAACCTAGGGCTTTCATACCCTGGCTTCTCATAGGTTAAATTATTCTACTATTTAGCGGAATATCCGCTTTATTAGTATATTTCTTTATATTGCCCTAATTCTCATTAGATGTTTTACATTATGATTTATTAAATTTTAAGCCCCGGACTTTCCTCCAAAAATAATATTTGGTTAACTATTTTAACTCCTAAGATTTATTATATGTATATTTTATTTATTGTCCTTTGATTTGTTTAGATTATAATTAATTATAGTGCGGATGATAGATTTGAACTACCACGTCTAGATCATGAGTCTAGTATGCTGCCATTACACCAATCCGCAAAAATTATCTAGTCCCGAGGCGGAGCTTGCCCTCCACGAGGTATGGGGCGGACGAGCCGCCCCGGGTATTTATTTATGAATGAATCTTAAATCTATCAGGGTTTACTCTACTCAAGGCTTATATTATTATATTGTATATGAGGAGAGAGGGATTCGAACCCCCAAAGAGCACATGGCTCACGAGTTTACAGCTCGCTCACTGACCAATCAGTATTCGCCCCTATATTATTATACGTCTTAAAGTTAAGATACTGATACTCACTTAAGAGTAAACAACTGTAATTATTATATTTAATAAATTAATTGATTACTTATATAATAATTATTATATAATATTCTTTAATTCCAAATATCTAATACATATCAAAGCCTTAAGGCTTTATAGAGTTTTTACTAGAATTATCAAGTGAGTTTTAATCTTTGGAAATAGTATAAGCCTCAATGAACTAAAATATACCGTAAACCATTTAAGGTAAGGAGCGCCAGGCACTCCTCATTATTAAGTAAATTTATAATAGACCAACAAGTGACTTGAACACTTATCTGGAAGATTTGCAATCTATCGCATTACCAGTTATGCTAGCTGGTCTAATAATACCTCAGAGGTGACGTATTTTCTACCTTTGACTTTAAAACAAACAGAAGATCTGATACTATATACCAGTATCCATCTAAGGTTTCCTGATTTAAAATTATATTTTGTCGAGCCGGAAGCACTACACGCCTCTTTTGCCTTACTTATAATTATTTGGTAGCCGGGAGGGCGCTCCGCGCCCTCTGCATGGCCAAAGCCTTTGGGTAAGCAAAGACCTTTTAATTACCTCTTTTTAATGAAAATCTATTAAGAATAATATTATGATAAAAAGGATGTACTAATAAATAAAACCCCACAGATATATTAAGTATTTAGAATTCATAGCCTAGTAAACTACAAGAAAATAAACCTCGCCCTATAAAACGCAAGGAAGTCACCACTTTATCCTGGCTATAGTATCAATTTAACAATCAGGAGTTCCAGATAAAGTATCTAAACTAAATAAATTAAAAGTAAAGGTTAAAAATATAGGTTCACCTTAATTATAGTTATATATATTATATATAATATATAACTATTGTCTAGATATATATTATATTTCTGGCATTGACAGGCGTTGCCTTACAAAATTAATTTATTAGTATCTAATATCATTTAAGATATAGATAGCTAGGTTTTCCGAAATTTAACTAGTTTCCCACTTATATTTATTATTAATTAGGTAGGCCTATTGAGGCGAGGGCCCGTGTAGCGAGCTCTTGCAGGGGGACCTTTGGTCCCTTGGTTATAATTTACCTCAAATGGTCCAGGGCCGTTTCACGGCCTAAGGGTATTAAAAAGAGATATATTACTATTTCAATAATAAATTATTGACTTTTCTTGGACGTAGGCTCTGATCTGGGGCGAATATTCGCCCCGATGGGCCTACGTATTAGGGTATTAGCCTCAAGAAATGTATGATAGGAATTACATATACAGTATGACAACGAAATTTATGAACAGATCAGTTCAAGCGCATCCATTTCATTTAGTTGAAGCTTCGCCTTGGCCAATTGCTGTATCATTTTCTTTATTAGTAGTTACTCTATCAGGAGTAATGACATTCCAAGGATACTCTAATGGTTTATTCTTATTAACTCTTGGATTTATCTCTCTAGTTTCTACTATGACTTTATGGTTTAAAGATATTTCTAGAGAAGGTACTTTCCAAGGACACCATACTTTTGCAGTACAAAAAGGATTAAGTTTAGGTTTTGTTCTATTTGTTATTTCTGAAATTTTCTTCTTCATTAGTATTTTCTGGGCATTCTTCCATTCATCATTAGCTCCTACTGTAGAATTAGGTGCTCACTGGCCACCAGCTGGTATTGAAACACTAAACCCATGGGAAGTACCATTACTTAATACAGTAATTTTACTTTCTTCAGGTGCTACTGTAACTTATGCTCACCATAGCCTAATCCAAGGTAACCGAGCAGGAGTTATTTACGGATTAATCGCTACTGTAGCTTTAGCTGCAGTTTTCACTGGTTTCCAAGCATTTGAGTACTATAATGCTCCATTCACATTCAGTGATGGTGTATACGGGTCTACTTTCTATATGGCTACTGGATTCCACGGAATTCACGTTATTGTAGGAACAATTTTCTTAACTGTAGGATTATTCCGAGTATTATCATACCACTTAACAGATCACCACCACTTAGGATTCGAACAAGCAATTCTATATTGGCATTTTGTTGATGTTGTTTGGTTATTCTTATTCATTAGTGTTTACTGGTGGGGAGGATAATATTAACTTAGGAAGAGTCTAGCAGGCTTATGCTCTTAACCTTGGGGTTAAGACATAAGTCGAGACTAATTCTCATAACTTAAATTTTTGTAAATATAAGATTTGCAAGTTTTTGTATAAATTATATAAAACTAATTAATAACCACCCCCTTTAGTAATTAAAGGGGATTATATAAATTATAAGTAAGGTGGCCTTACTTCTTTTTATTATTTAATATATATTATATAATAATTATGTAGTAGTCTAGTTAATACTTAAGTAGTTCAGGTTAGTTTATCTGACCTTGTTTAACCATAGTCTTAACTGGATTGATGCTATGCATCCGTCCTCTCTCTCTACAATACCATTAATTAGATTAATGGTATTAGCCGCAAGGTACTTGAGGACTAGAGGTACCGATTCGATAAAAAAGCACTGATAAATAAATAAAAATGTCAACTTTAGCTACAACTTTCTTAGTTAATAACCCTCTAGAGCAATTTGAAATTAATGATTTTGTTTTCATTTTAGCTCCAATCTTCGGATTTACTAAATTATCTTTAACTAATATCGGATTCTATTTAATTATGGTAGTGGCTATCACTATCGGTATGAATGTTCTATCTCGAAATAACGGATACGTTATTCCTTCTCGATGGGCAATTCATTCTGAATCTGTATACGGATCTATCTTAAATCTAGTTCGAGAGCAAATTGGACCAAAAAACGAAGTTTATGTTCCATTCATCTTTGCTTTATTCAATTTTGTTTTAATTAGTAACTTAGTTGGTCTAGTACCTTACTCATTCACTACTACTTCTCACTTAGTATTAACTATGAGTTTAGCAACAGCTATCTTAATTGGAGTTACTATCATTGGATTCCAACGACATGGATTAGGATTCTTCGCATTCTTCATTCCAGCTGGTACTCCTTTAGCATTAGTATTCTTATTAGTAGCTATTGAATTAATTTCTTACTTAGCTCGAGCTGTTTCTTTAGGTGTTCGATTAGGTGCTAATATGATTGCAGGACACTCTCTATTAAAAATTATTTCTACATTCACATGGAAAATGGTAGTTGCAGGACCTGTATTATTATTAGTTAGTCTATTACCTCTATTATTCTTAACAGCTTTAGCTGGATTAGAATTTGGTATTGCTATCTTACAAGCATACGTATTTACAATTTTAACTTGTTCTTACTTAAAAGATGCTATCGATCTACACTAGATGTTAAATATGCTTAAATCATTAAATATCATTTCTCCTGTATGGAATTAATAATAATAATGTGTAAACATTATTATTCATTATTTCAAGACCGTTCGTCGAGAACGGCCGTAAGCCGTTCTTGATAAGGAGCGCCAAGCGCTCCTTATCTTAAATTAAGTTATGATATTCATAATCCGATATTTAAGGCTACGGGTATAGCCAGGGTTTATCTAAAACTTTGGGGTCAGAGTTATTTTGTCTCTGATATTATATTAATTGATGGTAATAAATAATTATCAATTAATACGACGTATATTATATAAAATATACAATATATTAATTTTATCTAAGGGATATCGTTCATAAGAATTTGATGCTCCTGAGCCTTGGCAATGGACTTTCCAAGATGGTGCATCACCTTCGTTCGAAGGAATTGTAGAATTACATGATCAAATTATGTTCTATCTAGTAGTTATTTTATTTGGAGTTGCTTGGATGTTAACTTCAATTATTGTAAACTTTGGTTCTAACAAAAACCAAATTGTTTACAAATACCACAACCATGGTACTTTAATTGAATTAATTTGGACTATTACTCCAGCTTTTGTATTAATTGCAATTGCTTTCCCTAGTTTCAAATTATTATACTTAATGGATGAAGTAATTGATCCTGCTATGACTATTAAAGCATTAGGACACCAATGGTATTGGTCTTACGAGTACTCTGATTTTGTTAACGAAGATGGAGAATCTATTGAATTCGATTCTTACTTAGTTCCAACAGATGACTTAGAAGATGGACAATTACGACTTTTAGAAGTAGATAACCGAGTTGTAGTTCCAGTAGGAACTCACATTCGATTCATTGTAACAGGAGCGGATGTAATTCATTCATTTGCTGTTCCTTCTTTAGGACTTAAAATTGATGCTATTCCTGGACGACTAAACCAAACTTCTGTTTTAGTTGAACGAGAAGGAGTTTACTACGGACAATGTTCAGAAATTTGTGGAGTACACCACGGTTTCATGCCTATTGCTGTAGAAGCAGTATCATTAGAAAAATACTTAGCTTGGTTAAACGAGCAAGCCTAATATATTCTGAATTACCAACTCAATCTAATTAAATAAATAACCACCCCCTTAACAATAACCTTTATAATAATAAGAGCGTAGGGGGTAATAATAATATATATTATTATAGGGTTTACAATAAGGAGGTGGTTAGTCTAATTTAAATAACTGAGTTCAATAATTATGTTTCATAATTATATGAAAGGAACACAGTTATTTCAACTATAGAAATTTAACATAACAAAAGGGCTAACCTTAATAAATCTAGAAGACGCGGACTCGCATGCTCTATAATATAAACCCTTTGTAATAGAATAGCCAGACTGGACTATTTATATCTATAAAAATAAATAGGCCCGCCGGGGCGACCCGAGGCCTTGATTAATCTCATAGTAAATATAATAAAAATATAGTCTTATCACCTTAAGAAAATGAATATTTAGTATTAAACTCTAGCCCGTGGAGCCGCTACGCGGCTCCGCTGGTCAGCTCTGCGCGCGGGACTAGGATCTACTCCTTATAATATAAAATAAAGGGTTTAAGTTATTGGGGGAGGGACTTATTGTCCCCCCGGTAATAACCATTCAGCCACTCGTTCCCGAACGGCTACCTTGTTATGACTTCAGACCAGTCGTTTACTATCCTTGGATGTCTTTAGACAACTTCAGGTATAGCTTACTCCCAGCCCGTGACAGGCAGTTAGTAGATCTTGAAGCTTTAATTTCACCGTGACGTGGTGATTCACGATTACTAGCAATTCCTAATTCATGAGCTCGAGTTACAGAGCTCAATCCACAAAGGGGAAATTTGGGGATTACCTCCAAGTTACCTTATTGGATCCTTTTGTATTCCCCCTAGCTGCACGTCTGTAGCCCACTCCATAAGGGCCATGAGGGCTTGTCTTAGTCCTAATTATTCCAGTTTATCACTGGATGCTCAACTAGATATTAACTAGTTGCAAGGGTTTTGTTCGTTATGCGGACTTAACCTTACATCTCACGACACGAACTGAAGACAGCCATGCAACGCCTGTGTAGCATTCAAGGAGTGGTAAGATGTTGTGCGGATCATCACATTAAACAACATGCTTCACTGCTGGTTTTCAAGACCCTCTATACTTTTGGGTTTCAACCTTGCGGCAGTACTCCCCAGGTGGAGTGCTTTAATCTACATTTATAGACTGATTAATAACCAATCTAAGGCACTCATCGTTTACGGTATGGACTACACGGGTCTCTAATCCGTTTTGCTCCCCATACTTTCGTACCTCAGCGTCAGTGTTTAGTTAGAAAGAAGCCTTCGCCTTAAGCGGTCTTCCGAGGATCAACAGATTCCATCCCTACTCTCGGAGTTCCTCTTTCCTCCATTACACTCTAGTTTCATAGTTACTGAAAAGCTCTTATTCATTTAGTTCGATACCTTTCAGTCTTATGATACAGCCTACGTACCCTTTAGACCCATTAATGATGAATAATGCTTACCCCTCTCGTATTACCGCGACTGCTGGCACGAGATTGGTCGGGATTAATAGGAAAGTACAGTCATTATCCTCCTTTCCGTTAGGACTTTATCAAATTAATGTATCCGTCCTTCTAGGTGACTGGTTCAGCCTTTCGGCCATTGACCAAGATTCCGCACTGCTGCCGATACTTTGCTCGTGTGGGCCTTTCTCATTCCCACTGTGGTTGATCGTCCTCTCAGACCAACTATAGATCATTGGCTTGGTAAGCCGTTACCTTACCAACTACCTAATCTATTCAATAGGTACATCCATAGGCGGAATTAATCCGTTTCAATATTTGGTATTCCACCAATCCTATGGGTAGCTTGCCTATTCATTACTCACCCGTTCGCCATGTCAGAATACAAGTATTCCGCATTCGACTCGCATGTGTCAAGTCCCTAGATAGCATTCACTCGAAACTAAGTTTAAATTTTTACTTACTATTATAATTTGGAGAGATCGTTGATCTCCTCTTCTACTGAATCATAGATGGAATAGAAGATATTATAAATTAAAATCTTATTTGTTACTTATATTTTACTAAATATAATTATTAGTTTCATTTTATTTAGTGAACCTTACCTCTTATTTTTAACCCGAGCCTATATAGATTATTTTATAAATAGAAGTATAGTTTAACTGGTAAATATAAGAATTGCGTATCTTATGATAAAAGTTCGAATCTTTTTATTCTTAAATTATTAATAAATTTTCCCCAAAAGTTTTAGAAAAGGTTAACATAGTTAGCATAGTTAGCATTTTACCAGTAATTCCTTGATAAATAAATTATGAGTTAACATTGGGTTAACATTGAGTTAACATAATCAAGGGTCTTATTAAGCTAGGACCCTGTATATAAAACCCTATTTATACTATTATAAGTAATATATCAGTAATTATTGTTTTTATTGTTATATTATGTATCTGTGATTCGTCATGGAATATTTCCCTTAACTTATTAATTAGAATATATACATGCTAGAAGCACTACTATTCGCACTTCTGCCATTTGTTGCTAATCCTGGATTATTATTCTTATTTGATACACTATAGCGAAAAATCTACACTGATCCATACTCAAGCAAGACTAGAGTAATTGTAATGGCAATTATTTACTTTGTTAGCATTGGAATGATCCTATTAGTACCAGATATTGTAGAAAGAGTATCAGAATATAAAAACTCTAACTAACAATACATATAAACTTTAGATTACCCTAGGAATAACCACCCCCACACCTAATCAAAACCTATTTATAAATAAAAACCTAAATAAAAATAAGACCAATAAATTAAAACCTATTATAATAAACAACTGTTATAAATAAACATCTAATAATAGATATCGGCGAAGCCATATTAAAATACCTTTTTTAAATAACCCAACCAATACGCAAATATAACATGATGAGTTAGGTCGTAGAGTAATTAGGGGGACGGCCCGCTGACAAGGCGGGCCCAAACTCGACTCATCATATAATGCGTAGGTTAAATCAATATGGGTATTTTTGTTGTGGTTATTATAGATTTTTTTTTAACTCATTTTAACTAAGAATCATGGACAAGGGGCAGACACACAACAGCTAAAAAAATGAAATTCCTGCCCCAGTAATCCCAGGACGCATCCTACCCTATCCCTATAAGTAATTCCTTTAATTACTAAAGGGGGCCCAATCTAGTTAAAAATTGAACCCGAAAAGAATTAATAATGATTACACAAATTAATTTGTATAACTCTTATTACTATCGAAACGAATTACGCTGCGTATAGTAATAGGAATGCCATCATTAATGCGAATAGACCAATTGCTTCTGTTAAAGCGAACCCAAGAATTGTGTAAGAGAATAATTGAGGTCGTAGAGAAGGGTTTCGAGAAGTAGAGTTAATTAAAGCTGCGAATACTAATCCAACTCCAACTCCAGCTCCTGCTAGTCCAATAGTTGCTAATCCTGCTCCTAAAATTTTAGCTGCTGCTACCATAATTTTTTATTTATCCAGCCAAAGGCTAGTTAAGATAAAACATTTGTGAAATATACGGAATTAATCCGTTGAGAAATTACAAGACGGCACATAGATTACATTGTAATCTAGTTATATTGCCTATTATCATTACTTATATTAATAATAACCCCAATCGGAATCGAACCGATATTCCCACAGTGAAGTTGTGGTGTCTTAACCATTGTACCATGAGGTCTATAAAAAATCCAAAGAGCCCTAAACCGGGCACTGCCCCTGGAGTTTACCTATCGCATTCTAAAGCGCGGCCTATATTTTATTAAATTACTGGGCTGGGAAGGCTCGAACTCCCATTAGCCGACATCAAAAGTCGGTGACTTACCAATTAGTCAACAGCCCAATTAAACCCGAGAAAGCTGAGAGCAACCGCAGGCCGTTCTCCATAAGGAATGCTCAGCTTTCTGAGCTTTGACCAGGTGAATCTGACTTGGGCCTCTATCCAACTCAGGGGATTAAAGACCTAAGGGGCTGAGTCCCCCTAGGTATCCCTTATTTAATTTTAAACCCCGGCAAGGGCCCACGGAAGTGGGCCTTACCCATTTTATTAAAATATATGCTGGCTAGTAGAATTGAACTACTATTACCTCGATTACAAATCGAGTGCATTACCAATTATGCTAAGCCAACTTATTACTTTTATTTAATTAAATAATTTATCCGATACTTAAACAATGCTATGTGTTGTCATATCTAAAAATATGAGGGCCAGCAGGGCCCCTTCTGACAGACCCGCGCTACGCGCGGGACCAGTATTTATTATCCATTTCTTGTCGAATAACAGTGTTCAATTATCATGTTCCACAATAATATGAAAGGGACACTGTTATTCACTTTAAATAATTAAGTTTCCAGGCGAAGCCTGGGACTCGAGGATTAAGGGGACGAGCCCCGAATATATCACTAAAGTATAAAACCTTTAGATATGTATATCGTTTGATATATTTGATGATATGTTATTACCAAGTTACTTGAGAATTTAGTATTGCCCAGCTTAACATATTACTATGCTTACACCTGCAACCTATTAAGACTGTGATCTACAGTCACTCTAATAAAGAATCGTGTCAAGATGGGCTTCCCGCTTAAGACGCTATCAGCAGTTATCCTTTCTGAACGTAGCTTTCCTGCCGTACTGTAACAGACCTAAAATAGGTAGTAAACAATAACAGGTATACCAGAGGTTCATATCACTCGGTCCTCTCGTACTAGAGTAATGTTCTTGTCCGATTCTAATTCCATTAGTAGATAGGAACCGTACTGTCTCACGACGTACTTAACCCAACTCACGTACCACTTTACTCGGCGAACAGCCGAACCCTTGGGAGCGCCTACACCCCCAGGATGTGATGAGTCGACATCGAGGTGCCAAACCAATCTGTCAATATGGACTCTCGAGATTGATCAGCCTGTTATCCCTAGCGTAGCTTTTATTCGTTGAGCGATGGCCATTCCATGATGGACCACCGGATCACTATGACCTACTTGCGTATCTGTATGACTTGTCAGTCTTACAGTTAAGCCGGCTTATGCCATTACACTTAATTAGGCTATCTTTAGCCCATTGGTTTCCATCCAATTTAAGCCGACCTTTGTACTTCTCCGGTACTATATGGGAGAAATCCGCCCCAGATAAACTGCCCATTAATCACTGTCCGGAATAATTCCGTATAGCGTGCTCCTAATCAAGTCAAGGTATTTCACTGATGTCTAATCGACTCCCTTGTATTCTACACCTTAATTATAAGCACACAATGACTAACTACAGTAAAGCTGCATAGGGTCTTCCCGTCTAGCTAATGGTAATCCGCATCTGCACGGATAATTCAATTTCACTGAGCTCATCTTGGAGACAGTAAGAGTATCGTTAAACCATTCATGCGCGACCATAATTAGTGGCCAAGGTATTTCGCTACCTGAGGATCGTTATAGTTACAACCGCTGTTTACTGGAGGTTCAATCAGCACCGTATTAGTGCCTCTCTTGACTTACCAGCACTGAGCAGGTATCAGTCTTTATACATCTAGTTTCCTATTAGCAAAGACCGGTGTTTTAAGTAAACAGTCGTACTCTTCTATTCTGTGCCACGATCATAAAAATCGTACTCCTTCTCCCGAAGTTACGGAGTCATTTTGCCGAGTTCCTTCAAGATGATTCGCTCAACGCCTTGGTATATTCTACCAGCAGACCAGTGTCGGTTTAGGGTACGGTTAAATAATTAGATCATTTCCTGAATTTTAAACTAATACTACACCATTACTGATATAGATTAATATTAAAACTGTTATCTAAATTAGTTTTTCTCATCGATTACTCCTATCGGAGTTCACTCATATAGAGCTTTAAAAATCTTAGAGGCCGTTACTTTACTCATGGAGGTTGAGCCTAGCCATGAAACCCTTCTGCTTTCGGCGAGTGGGATTTTATCCACTTTTACGTTACTCATGTCAGCATTCTCTCCTCAGTTATGTCCAGATAAGGAAACCCTATCCTTCAACCATGTCCTGAGTGTTCCGCTACCCTCCAACATTCTTTATAATGTTGGGACAAGATCTCGGTATACTACTTAGACCCGATACATTGTCGGTGCCCTTGAAACTTATAAATACAGACCATTGAGCTATTACGCTTTCATTAACGGATGGCTGCTTCCAAGCCCACCGAATGGTTGTGTAATTTCATGGACTACCTTAATTTCACTTAGTAGTATTTAGGGACCTTAATTCTTGTTCTGGGCTGTTTCCCTCTCGACTAAAGACCTTAGCACCTATAGTCTGACCGTCCTTTATTAACTGTAAACCATTCCGAGGTTAGATTCCCAAACAATAAATGTTTGGGAATCGGTTAAATAACCGATTCTATTGATAGAGCCATCACGACCCCCCAATCAAGTCCACAAGGGACATAGTATCCAGTGCTGTACCAGTTTACAGATACGAAGGACAACTTACCAAAATATGTTTCGCGGAATACCAGCTATCTCCAGGTTAGATTGGCCTTTCACCCCTTACCACAACTCATCCAAGCCTATTGCCACAGGCACTGGTTCGGTCCTTAATGACCTGGTCATGGTAAGATCACCTGGTTTCGGGTCTAATCCATGGTACTTACCCATTTAACGTAGTCGCTTTCGCTAAGTATTTCTACTTGCACCACAGATTAACTCGCTGACCCATTATGCAAAAGGTACGCAGTTATCTTGTATTTAAACTCAGATTCCTGCTGCTTATAGAACTACCGGTTCAGGATCTTTTCACCAGTTACCTACTTACTTTTCAACTTTCCCTCACGGTACTCTTCACTATCGCTCAATACATCATATTTAGCCTTAGAGGATGGTTCCCCTATATTCAGACAAGTTATCTCTCATCTTACTTACTACTTTTCTAATTTATCTTATTACGGGACTTTCACCCTCTATGGTTTGTCATTCCAGACAAATTATAATTTAATTTTAATTTCCACCAAAGATGGAAATTCACGGAATGGTAAACCATTCCGTTAGAAAATAGGCTAACCCGCTTTCGCTCACCACTACTAACGGGATCTCGGTTGATTTCTTTTCCTTCTACTACTTAGATGTTTCAGTTCGTAGAGTTATTATTATATTGGTTTCCCTTAGGATTTTCGTAATTATTAAATCATTCATTACGAATTTTGGTATAAACTACCTCCTTTGGATGTATTGGCTAGTCATCCCCGATAGTCCCTTTTTCATCTTGGTAATACATTACATATCATTATTTGATACTTATTTTATTAATAGTTTTATTAAAAATAACCAATGTTAACTCGTTATTTACATAGAATTATTAAATTATACCACACCTAGGCCCGCCTGGCGGGTCCTTATTTCTTAAACTGTTTTGCTATCCTAATAATTGCAAGAGTAGAGAGTAATATAATTTAATATTAAGGGGTTTATATTTTAGTAATGATATTTATTTAATTCGCAAATTGATTAGGCAGGTTTAACCTGCCTTAATACTTTACTAGTACCTATATATATTATATATTAATTTTAACTATTTAGTTTCCCATTAATTTATGGTACTTATAGAATCTACCACGAAAAGGTAAGTTAAACTTCCCCGATTATGATCAGGGGTTATACTATAGTCTAAAATATTGAACCTCATCTAGGGCAAATCCGCCTGGCGAGCTTTTGGAAAGTTTTATCTTGATTCAGTCTTTTTAAGACCTTTGACTTTCCGTATTCTAGAATACTGGTTGGCAGTACCTTTCAAGAATATAGTATATTAGATTCCAAAACCCCGCGCACGTAGCGCGTGGGGTCTGTCCCGCGGGCCGCAATGCGGTCCGAGGATCTAGGGATTATATTTAATAACCCCTAAGTTAACACTCAATTAAGAGCCCCGGTGGCGCGTAGCACCACCGGGGTAAGAGATCCGGGCGGCTTAGCCGCCCGGGCCCTGGTAATATTAACCAATTAGGTCCGCGGGGCAAATGCCCCGAGTAAACCTAATTAACAGCGCCAAAGGGCTGCATAGCTGCCCCTTGACATAGTTAA